CTGGAAGGAAAGGGGTGTTGATCTTATATGGAACTTGTTGATTAGAGTAGTATGTGAGTATTATTGAGTGGTTGTTATAACAGGTGTTAATTATCTATAATCCATAGAGAGTGGATGAGTGGAAAATTGGTATTGGGGATTGAGAATTTCAGCCCACCCGTGCGGACATACTGATGAGAGAGTCAAATTTATTTTTACTAAATAAGAGAATAAGATTCCTAATTAAATTAATAAACCAAATTAGTTAAAGGGATTGATAGTTCTTGCTAAACTCTGTATTAAAATCTATTATGTCCGGCAAGCATAAAAAGAATGTCCTATAGGCATTAATGGAACATGTAAAAGGAGAATATGACCTAAAGTCCAGCTACAATTGAATTGACTGGGACGGGGCCTCTGACGGCCAATGGTGAGTGGAAGCATACCCCAAAATAAAAAACCACTAAAGGCATGACAGTGCAGTTATGTTGGGTCACGGGCTAGAATGGAACTAATCCATCGTGATGTCTTATTTAAGGGGAACGTATGGGCGATAACGCATTAAAATGGACCTGAAGTAGGAACCAAATGCCTGTCAAAGAGCATAGTTAGCTACCCCCAAGTTAAATGGGATCTCAGGCGAGAAGAGGGACACGTATCGGGCGGGTTGATGATTTCACGGAGGTAGGTAGATTAAGAGACCACAATTGGAGAGGGATAGTCATTTGGATCGAGGAAGATTTATGACTGTATGGGGTATGTACCGCAAGTGAATATTATGTACTATGTACGGCTAAGGGATCAATTTGGACAAGAATATCCATGCGGGGGTGGATGAAAAATGGACTAAAGGAGCTCATGTTTTATGTACTATGTGAGTATTGATGTGCATGCTTATACGCATGGGGACAAGATTTAATGTTGATTAAACATATTATGTACTATGTACTTTATACATTTATAGTACTGTACCATTAATTAATGTGGACAGTGCATTAATGCACGAATTACATAGGCATGTAAAACGGAGGATAATTGCAATAGGGACATAGGTGTCAGATTGATGGGGAATTGGTCGAGTATAGCATCAGGGAGTAGTTTAGAGTAAGAATATCAGCTTTGGGAGTTGAAGGCGGAATTTGAGTTTCTTCCCTGAAGGATGCCCTAGGAAGCATTAAGGCTTCATTTTTGGTTTACAAGACCAGAGTAATGGGTTATACTACTGGGGCTCTTCATTTAAGGAGCTTATTCTCGAGTAGGCTGATGCTAGGGAGAGCAAAGAGAATAATTATAAAATAGAGAATAGATGCCACTTGGCCGATGATGATGAAAGGGTATTCAACTGGCTGTCCTCCGATTCAGGTTAGTGTAAAGAGATCTGCAACTAGAATTCAGAATAGGCATTGGCTCAGTGGTCGGAATATTATGCTGCGCTGCTTAGATACATGGAGAATGGGAAATAGTATAAGAATAAGGATAGAGAAAATTAAGGCTAGTACGCCTCCTAGTTTATTGGGAATTGATCGGAGGATAGCGTATGCAAAAAGGAAATATCATTCTGGTTTAATATGGGGAGGGGTGTTGAGAGGATTGGCAGGGGTGTAATTGTCGGGGTCACCTAGAAGATCTGGGGAAAATAAGACTAAGATTATAAATAGTAGTAATAGAAGAAGGACGCCTAATACGTCTTTAACTGTGTAATAGGGGTGAAATGGGATTTTATCAGAATCAGAGATTAAGCCTGATGGGTTATTAGATCCTGTTTCGTGGAGGAACAGTAAGTGAACTATGACTAAAGCTGCGACAATAAAAGGTAGAATAAAGTGGAAAGCGAAAAATCGTGTTAGGGTTGCTTTATCAACTGAGAATCCACCTCAGATTCACTCTACTAGGGTAGTACCGATATAGGGGATAGCTGATAAGAGGTTAGTGATGACTGTTGCACCTCAGAATGATATTTGTCCTCATGGCAAAACGTAGCCTATAAAAGCAGTTGCCATTACTGCAAAGAGGAGAATGACTCCGATATTTCAGGTTTCAAAGTAAGTATAGGAGCCGTAGTAAAGTCCTCGGCCTACATGAAGAAATAAGCAAATAAAGAATGTGGAGGCACCATTAGCATGTATGTATCGAATCAGTCAGCCATAATTTACATCTCGGCAAATGTGTGTTACGGAGGAGAAAGCTGTTATTGTGTCAGAGGTATAATGTATGGCTAGAAATAGGCCAGTTAGAATTTGGATTAGAAGGCAAAGTCCAAGGAGGGATCCAAAGTTTCATCAAGCTGAAATATTTGAGGGGGCGGGTAGGTCAATAAAGGAGTGATTAACAATTTTTAGTAATGGGTGAGTTTTGCGGATATTTGTCATTATAGTTTTTATAGTTGAAATACAACGATGATTTTTCATGTCATTAGTCATGGTTAGATTCCATGTAAAAACAATGACATATATTACATATTTATTAAGTATATTATTTGTTCTAGGGTTTTTAGGGTTTTCTTCAAAGCCTTCTCCTATTTATGGTGGACTAGGGTTAATTATTAGTGGGGGTGTGGGGTGTGGGATTGTGTTATGTTTTGGCGGGTCATTTTTAGGGTTGATGGTGTTTTTAATTTATTTAGGAGGAATGCTAGTAGTGTTTGGTTACACTACTGCAATAGCCACGGAAGAGTATCCAGAGGCTTGAAATTCGAATGTGGTGATTTGAGGGGTGGTATTGTTAGGGGTAGTGGTGGAGTTAATGGTTGTGCTTTTAACTATTTTGTTTGATCAAGTAGAAATTGTTATTGAGTTTAAAGGTTTAGAGGATTGAATGATGTTTGATGGTGATGAGTTAGGGTTAGTGCGGGAAGATTCAATAGGGGTAGCTGCTTTATATAGTTATGGTAGTTGATTAATGGTAGTTGCGGGTTGATCTTTATTTGTCAGTATTTTTATTGTAATTGAGATTACCCGGGGAAATAGGAAGTTACTATTAATGCTAATGTAGTTGAAATTAGGAATGATAGGAAATACAATTTGATTAAGCCTTTATGGTTAGAAGTTAAGGTTGAGGCAGAAGATTGTGCATTAGCAATAAGTTTTGGCACAGCTTTCTCTATTCAGATCTGGTCGAGGAGGGTTGAAGCTAGTTTTTGGCTAATTAAGAGGTCAGAATGGGGGTATAAGCGGTGAGTAGTGATGGGAAAGTATCCTAATAGGGTTGAAAATTTGGTAGTGTATGAATAATAGCTTAGTTTTAGATTGATAGTAAGTTGATTTAATTCTATGGCAATAATAAATCCTATAATTGTAACAAAAAGGGCAGTGGTTTTTAGGTAGAGGGGTATGGTTAGTAAGGGGGTGTTCATAGGAGGGATGTTATATGATAATAGGAAGCCTGCAAAAATACTTCCAATTAACAAGCGTTTAATAGAGTTTATTAATTGAGGGTTATTTTCATTAATTGTAATAAGTGTAGAAAATCGAGGCTGTCGTAAAAGAGCGAAGAAGATAATTCGTGTACTGTAGACAGCAGTAAGAGAGGTAGCAAGGAGAGTGATTATTAGGGCTCAGGCGTTGGCATTAGATGTATTTGCGGCTTCGATGATTAAATCTTTAGAATAAAATCCGGTTAAAAAGGGCATTCCGGTAAGTGCGAGGCTGCCGATAATAAGGGAAGAGGATGTGAAGGGTAAAGCTTTAAAAAGACCTCCTATTTTTCGGATGTCTTGTTCGTCATTTAGGTTGTGGATAATTGATCCGGAACATATAAATAGTATTGCTTTAAAGAAAGCATGTGTACAGATGTGTAGGAATGCTAAGTGTGGTTGATTAATTCCGATTGTAACTATTATTAGGCCCAGTTGACTTGAAGTGGAGAATGCGACGATTTTTTTAATATCGTTTTGGGTAAGTGCACAGATGGCGGTAAAGAGGGTTGTAACAGCTCCTAAACATAGAGCTAGTGTTTTGGCAGTATCGTTGCTTTCTAATAGGGGGTAGAATCGGACTAGAAGGAAAATTCCGGCGACTACTATGGTGCTTGAGTGAAGTAAGGCAGAAACTGGGGTAGGACCTTCCATTGCGGAGGGTAGTCAGGGGTGAAGTCCAAATTGAGCTGATTTTCCTGTTGCTGCTAGGAGGAGGCCTAATAGTGGCAGAAGAGGGGTTTCAGCTATAAAGAGTTGTTGAAGTTCTCAAGAATTTGAGTTAAGTAAAAATCATGCTATAGATAGAACAAAGCCAATATCCCCAATTCGATTATAAAGGATTGCTTGTAGGGCTGCTGTGTTGGCGTCAGTCCGTCCATATCATCAGCCAATTAGGAGGAAGGATATAATACCTACCCCCTCCCAGCCAATGAACAGCTGGAATAAGTTATTTGATGTAACGAGGATTATCATTGTAATTAAGAATATTAAAAGGTATTTGAAAAAGCGATTAATATAGGGATCAGAGTATATATATCATATTGAAAATTCTATGATTGATCATGTAACGAAAAGTGCTACAGGTATAAATATTATGGAGAAGTAGTCTAATTTGAAGCTTATAGAAAAGTTAAAGGTTTGAATAGTTATTCAATGTCAGTTAGAGATGACTAGTTCATAGTTGGAATTAATGAATATGAGTGAAGGGAAAGTACAGAATGCTAGGGCACATACAATAGATGTTTTTACATAATTTGGGTAGGTAGACGAGTTGTATAAGTTAGTGAAGCTAAGGAAGATGGGAAAGAGTAAAATAATGAGCGATATAAGGGTTAAAGAGGAGAATAAGTTTATTACTTTTATTTGGAGTTGCACCAATTTTTTGGCTCCTAAGACCAATGGATTACTTCTATCCTATAAAAGCTAAGAAAGCCACGAGTTTAGGCGTGGAGGCATGAGTTAGCAGTTCTTGCATTCTTTCTTGGTAAATAAGAGGGTATGATCCTCTATCATTAGATTCACAATCTAATGTTTTGTTTAAACTATATTTACAATAGAGTTGACCTAGGATGATTTTAGGGTTGATGGATAGTAGAATTAGAGGGAGAATATGTAGAAACATGAGAATATTTTCTCGTGTGTGGGTTGGATTGATGCTAATAAGGTGGTAGGTAAATTTGCCGCGTTGCGTAGTAATAAGTATGTACAGTGAGTATAGAGCTGTAATTAGTATATTTAGTCCTATTAGGATAATTGTAATATTTGATCATGAGAAAGATGATATGATAATAAATAATTCTCCGATTAGGTTAATGGAAGGGGGTAGAGCCAGATTTGTCAGGCTAGCTAAAACTCATCAAGTTGCTATTAAGGGAAGGATGGATTGTAGGCCTCGAGCTAGGATTATAGTTCGGCTGTGGATTCGTTCATAATTAGTATTGGCGAGGCAGAATAGTATAGATGACGTGAGTCCATGGGCTACTATAAGTGCTGTTGCTCCTATAAAGCTCCATGGGGTTTGAATTATAATAGCTACGATTACTAGTGCTATATGACTGACAGACGAGTAAGCAATTAGGGATTTTAGGTCTGTTTGTCGTAAACAGATAGAGCTAGTTATAATTATTCCTCATAGGGACAATAAGATAAAAGGGTAAGCTATGATATTTGTAATTGGGTCAAGTATGATTGTGATCCGTATCATACCATACCCCCCAAGTTTAAGTAAAATTGCAGCTAAGACCATGGACCCAGCGATTGGGGCTTCTACGTGGGCTTTGGGAAGTCAGAGGTGAAGCCCGTAGAGGGGTATTTTTACTATAAAGGCTATTATACATGCTAGTCATATTATGTTGCTGGCCCAGGTGGATGGTAGGGTGTCTGATTGGTAGAGTGATGTGATGAAACTTAGAGATCCTGTAGATTTTTGGATATAAATTAGCACTACGAGTAGAGGTAGGGATCCAATAAGAGTGTAGAATAGGAAGTAGAGTCCTGCGTTTAAGCGTTCAGTTTGATTGCCTCAGCGTGTGATGATAATTAAAGTGGGAATTAGGGTAGCTTCAAATAGGATGTAGAATAGGATTAATTCCGAGGCAGAGAATGTTAAAATTAAAGAGAGTTGAAGTGAGATGAGCATAAGAATATAAAGTTTTTTTCGTACTAAGGGCTCTTTGGTAAGGTGATTTTGACTCGCTATAATTATTAGGGGTAACAACCATGCGGTAAGAATTAAAAGTGGTGTGGATAAAGAATCTGAAAAGAAGGTAAGAGAGAAGATTTTACTGTTGTCTTCAGTTTGGTAGAGTGATAATAGGACGATAAAACTGATGATAAAGCTATGGATTGATGTGTTGATTCAGATTAGGGATTTCTTGGAATATCATATAGCTGGGATTAAGAGAATAGTAGGTATAATAATTTTTAGCATTGTAAAATATTAAGGTTTTGTACATAGTCTATTCCGTAGGTGTTAGATACTATAACTAGAAGAGCTAGGCCTACGGCTGCTTCACATGCTGCAAATACAAGGAGGATAACTGGTAGTGCAAATGATAGTATGAAATGAGTGTTTAAGGTGGCAAGGGTAATTATGATAAATATAGATAGCATCATGCCTTCTAAACATAGTAGGGAAGATATAAGGTGAGATCGGTAAATAAATATTCCTAGTAAAGATGAGAGATAAGCTAAGAATAGATTTAGAGTTACTACAGGCATTTAGTAATTATGATTAGTCATAATCTAGTGAGTCGAAATCACTTGTTTTAATTTAAACTAATTACCATATTCAACTCATTCAAGGCCTTTCTGAATTCATTCGTAGGCTAAGCCTAAAGTGAGAATTAGGATTAATAATAAAGCCATAGTTAATATGAGTGTAAGGTTGCTAGTTTGAGATGCTCAAGGTAGGGGTAGGAGGAGAGCAATTTCTAGGTCAAACAGGAGAAAGGTGATAGCGACAAGGAAAAATTTTATGGAAAAAGGAAGTCGAGCTGATCCTATAGGGTCAAAGCCGCACTCATATGAGCTAACTTTTTCTGAATAGGCGTTGGTTTGGGGAAGTCAGAATGCGATTAAGACCAAGATGAGAGAGATAAAGGCATTGATAAAAAGTGTGACTAGCAGGTTTATTACTCTCCCTCAGACTTAAAACTGAGACTAGGTGATTGGAAGTCAGCCGTACTGGGATATACTAGGAAAGTAAGATCCTCATCAATAAATTGAGACATACAAGAATAGTCAAACTACATCTACGAAGTGCCAGTATCAGGCCGCGGCTTCGAAACCAAAGTGGTGATTAGAGGTAAAGTGAAAATTCAGTTGGCGTAATAAGCAGACTAGTAGGAATGTGGATCCAATAATTACGTGGAGGCCATGAAATCCTGTTGCTATAAAAAATGTAGAGCCGTAAACACCATCAGAGATAGTAAATGATGTTTCTAGATATTCAGATGCTTGAAGAAGGGTGAAATATAAGCCAAGGGCAATTGTAATAGTGAGGGCTTGGAGTATATGTTTGCGATTGCCTTCTATTAAGCTGTGGTGGGCTCAGGTGATTGAGACCCCTGAGGCGAGAAGGACAGATGTGTTGAGTAGTGGAACTTCAAAGGGGTTAAGCGGGTTAATCCCTACAGGGGGTCAGCATGCTCCTAATTCAGGAGTAGGAGCTAGACTTGAGTGGTAAAATGCTCAGAAGAAGCCAGCAAAAAAGAATACTTCTGAGATAATAAATAAGACTATTCCATACCGAAGGCCTTTTTGTACAATTGTTGTATGGTGGCCTTGAAATGTCCCTTCGCGAACAATGTCTCGTCATCATTGATATATAGTTAATATATTAGTTATTAGTCCGAGTGTAAGGAGGGAGCTAGAGTTGAAGTGGAATCATATAATTAAGCCTGAGGTTAGAAGTAGGGCTGATAATGCTCCAGTCAGGGGTCAGGGGCTAGGATTAACTATGTGATAAGCATGGGTTTGGTGGGTCATTAGGTATTATCATGTAGGTATAGGCTTACAAGAAGGGTGAAGACATATGCTTGAATTAGAGCAACAGCGAATTCAAGGATTGTGAGGAGAATTAGAATGATAAATGTAATTATAGCAGTGGGGGTACTAATAGAGGTTAACACTAATGTAGCGCCTCCAATTAGATGCATGAGTAAATGGCCGGCTGTAATATTAGCTGTAAGTCGGACGGCTAAAGCTATAGGCTGAATAAAAAGACTAATTGTTTCAATAATTACAAGTATAGGAATGAGGGGAATGGGAGTACCTTGGGGTAGAAAGTGGGCTAGGGATGCTTTAGTTTTGTGACGAAAGCCAGTAATTACGGCCCCGGCTCATAGGGGGATTGCTATACCTAAATTTATTGATAGCTGTGTGGTTGGTGTAAATGAATGTGGGAGTAGGCCTAGTAGGTTGGTTGACCCAATGAATATGATTAGAGAAATTAGTATCAAGGATCATGTCCGTCCTTTTAAGTTGTGTATGGTCATTATTTGTTTAAGTACGAGTTGGATAAGTCATTGCTGGAATGATACTAGACGATTATTAATAAGTCGATTTGGAGAAGGAAACAGAATATTAGGGAATGCAATAATGATAATGATGACAGGCAGTCCTACTAGTGTTGGGGTAATGAAAGAGGCAAATAAATTTTCGTTCATTTTTTCTCTCAAGGGGTGTTATGAGTGGTTGGTTTTATGTCTTTGTGAGAAGGGCTTAAGTAGAATGAGTGATTAGTAATTTTAGCTTGGAGTAAGATAAATAGTGCTAAGATTATGGAGGTAATAGTGATGAATCATGTAGATGTATCTAGCTGGGGCATGCCATTATGAGGAGGCTTAAACTCCTAATCTTTAACTTAAAAGGTTAATGCTTTATTAGCTTCATAATGAATTTATAGTATAGATGAAGATCAGTTTTCGAAATGTTTTAGTGGAACTATTTCAAGAACAATTGGCATAAAGCTATGGTTAGAGCCACAGATTTCTGAACATTGGCCATAATATAAACCAGGTCGGGTGGATGTTAGCGTTGCTTGATTTAATCGGCCAGGAATAGCATCTGTTTTCAGGCCAAGTGACGGAACGGCTCAAGAGTGAAGTACATCTTCGGATGAGATTAGCATGCGGATAGGTAGTTCTATGGGAAGCACAACTCGATTGTCAACTTCAAGAAGACGTAGCTCACCAGGTTTTAACTCAGATGTAGGGATTATATAGGAGTCAAAGTTTAGGTCTTCATAATCTGTATACTCGTAGCTTCAGTATCATTGATGACCTATTGTTTTTACTGTTAGTGAGGGGTCATTAATTTCATCTATCATGTAAAGAATTCGTAGTGAGGGTAGGGCAATTAAGATTAGAATAATAGCTGGCAAGATGGTTCAAATAGTTTCAACTTCCTGAGCATCTATTGTACTAGTGTGAGTTAATTTGGTTGTTAATATTAGTGAAATGATATATAAAACTAAAGAGCTAATTAAAAATACAATTATTAGGGTGTGGTCGTGGAAGTGTAATAATTCTTCTATGATAGGAGAGGTAGCGTCTTGGAATCCTAGTTCAAAGGGATATGCCATAAAGATATAAAGGAGTCTAACCTATAAATTAACTTTGACAAAGTTATGTAATGTTTTTACTAATATCTTATAAAGAAAGTCATAATGGTTATGGGGCTGGCTTGAAACTAGTCTTAGGGAGTTCGATTCTTTCCTTTCTTGAGCCTAGGCTTTTACATAAGTCGGCTCTTCAAATGTGTGGTAAGGTGGAGGGCATCCATGGAGTCATTCTAAGTTAGTTGTAGTTAATTCAACGGTTAAGACTTCTCGTTTGGATGCAAAGGCCTCTCAGATTATGAAAATTATAATTATTACAGCTGTTAAAGAAATAAATGAGCCTATAGATGATACTGTATTTCATGTGGTATATGCATCGGGATAGTCAGAGTATCGTCGTGGTATGCCTGATAGGCCCAGAAAATGTTGGGGGAAAAATGTGAGATTTACTCCTACGAACATTACGGTAAAGTGAATTTTAGCTCATGTATCATCAAGTGTGTAGCCTGAGAATAGGGGGAATCAGTGAACAAATCCTCCTATAATTGCAAAAACTGCTCCTATTGACAAGACATAGTGAAAGTGGGCAACTACATAATATGTATCGTGTAAAACAATATCTAGGGATGAGTTAGCTAGAACAATTCCTGTAAGACCCCCTACTGTAAATAGAAAGATAAAGCCTAGAGCTCATAATATGGCAGGAGATCATTTAATGTTTCCACCATGGAGAGTTGCCAATCAGCTAAAGACTTTTACTCCTGTAGGAATAGCAATGATTATGGTTGCAGATGTAAAGTATGCTCGGGTATCTACATCTATTCCGACAGTAAACATGTGGTGAGCTCATACAATGAACCCAAGAAATCCGATTGACATTATAGCTCAGACTATGCCTATATAACCAAATGGTTCTTTTTTGCCAGAGTAGTAAGTGACAATATGTGAGATTATACCAAACCCTGGGAGAATAAGAATATATACTTCAGGGTGCCCAAAAAATCAGAATAGGTGTTGGTATAGAATTGGATCCCCTCCTCCAGCTGGATCGAAAAAAGTTGTGTTTAAATTTCGGTCAGTTAGGAGTATAGTAATGCCCGCTGCAAGAACTGGAAGTGAGAGAAGTAATAGTACGGCTGTGATTAGAACTGATCAAACGAATAGCGGGGTTTGATACTGGGACATGGCAGGAGGTTTTATATTAATAATGGTAGTAATAAAATTAATTGCTCCTAAGATAGAGGACACACCTGCTAGATGAAGTGAGAAGATAGTTAGATCCACAGAGGCTCCTGCATGTGCGAGATTACCGGCTAGTGGGGGATAAACGGTCCATCCAGTTCCTGCTCCTGCTTCTACTATTGATGAGGCTAAAAGTAGAAGAAATGAAGGAGGTAGGAGTCAGAAACTTATATTATTTATTCGAGGGAATGCTATATCAGGAGCTCCAATTATTAGAGGGACTAGTCAATTCCCAAACCCACCAATTATAATTGGTATAACTATGAAGAAAATTATGACGAATGCGTGAGCGGTTACAATTACATTATAAATTTGATCATCTCCTAGTAAAGCCCCTGGTTGGCCTAATTCTGCTCGAATTAATAAGCTAAGAGCTGTGCCTACTATTCCAGCTCAGGCACCAAATAAGAGGTATAATGTTCCAATATCTTTGTGATTTGTTGAGAATAATCAACGGTTGATGAACATAAGTAGGTGGTAAAATGGCTGAGCAAGCATTAGACTGTAAATCTAAAGACAGAGGTTGAGCCCTCTTTTTACCAAGCCCTGAGGTGAATTTTCATATTGAATTGCAAATTCAAAGGAGCAGCTTCAACTCTGCCGGGGCTTCTCCCGCCTTTTTTTTCTAACGGCGGGAGAAGTAGATTGAAGCCAGTGGATTAAGGCATTTAGCTGTTAACTAAGTTTTTATAGGTTAAAATCCTATCGATCTAGATAAAGGGCTTAGCTTAAATTAAAGCGATTGAGTTGCATTCAGTTGATGCGGGATAAAATCTTGTAGTCCTTAGGTCAGGAATTAAGTATAGATACTTACTTAGGGCTTTGAAGGCCCTTGGTCTTTATTAGCCTAAATTCCTAGTATAGGATTGATAGAGTGGGTATGAGGGGAAGGAATATTGTTGAGATAATAATGATAGTTGATGTAAAGGGTAAGATTTTAGTATTTTCAAATTGCCATTTGATTTTGGTGTTGTTAGAGGATGGGAATAGAGTGAGGGAGGTTGAGTAGATAAGTCGTATGTAGAAGTAGAGATTTAGGAGGGCTATAATGGCTATTGATGTGGGTAGGATAATATTATTATTGGATACTAGTTCTTTGATAATTATTCATTTAGGAGAAAACCCAGTCAGGGGAGGAAGTCCTCCTAGGGATATTAGTACAACGAGGATAATTGAAACGAGTAGGGGGGATTTATTTCAGGAGTTAGATAGTGAGAGGGTTGATGTTTTTTTGTTGTAATAAAGTAATGTAAATATATTAATTGTTAATATGATATAAATAAGTAGATTTAGGATTGATAATGTTGGGTCAAATGAGATAATTGCTATCATTCAGCCTATATGGGCGATTGATGAGTACGCTAGAATTTTTCGCAGTTGTGTTTGATTTAATCCTCCTCAACCACCGAGTAGAATAGATATAAGTGCTATAATTATAATTAAGGTATAGTTAATGGAAGGGGCAATTTGGAATATAACGGAGATTGGAGCGATTTTTTGTCATGTCAGTAAAATGAGTCCTGAGATGAGGGGGATTCCTTGAGTGACTTCTGGGACTCATAGGTGAAAGGGGGCTAGACCTATTTTTATTGATAGAGCTATTGTTAGTATAAAGGAAGATAAGTAGTTAATAATGTTAGAGACTGATCATTCCCCTGTTTGATAAAAATTGATGATGGCTGCTATTATAAGGATCATAGAGGCAGTTGCTTGAATTAGGAAATATTTTGAAGCAGCTTCAATTGAGCGAGGATTGGGTTTACTTATTAAAATAGGGATGATGGCCAGTAGGCTTATTTCTAATCCGATTCAGATAAGTAGTCAGTGGGAGCTAAATAATGTAATTATGGTTCCTGAGAACAGGGTAAAATAGATAGTAGAAGAGGTAAGGAGGTTAATTAGTACGGGAAGGGTATGATCCAACATTTTCGGGGTATGGGCCCGATAGCTTGTTTAGCTGACCTTACTATGGGATTTAGTGTACTAGGTAGCACGAAGAAGTTTGAGTTCTTAAGGTTAGGTTCAAGTCCTGTTGTCCCAGAAATAAGAGGATTTGAACCTCTATAATTTACTCTATCAAAGTAACTCTTTTGTCAGACATATTTCTTAGGTTTGGGGAGGAACGCAAGCTATGATGACTGGTAGGGAGACATGTCATATACATAGGGCTAATGTTAGGGGGAGGAAGTTTTTTCATAATAAATGTATTAGGTGGTCATATCGGAATCGTGGGTAGGATGCTCGAATTCATAGAAATGTTGAAGTTAAAATTAGAGTCTTGAGGGCGAAGCTGAATGTGAAAGTTTCAGGTGTAGAAGGATTTAGGAGTGCTCCTATAAAGAGGGTGGTGGTTAAGGCATTTATTATAATAATGTTGGTATATTCTGCTATGAAAAATAGGGCGAATGGGCCTGCGGCATATTCCACGTTAAAGCCTGAGACAAGTTCTGATTCTCCTTCTGTGAGATCAAAAGGAGCTCGGTTTGTTTCAGCTAGAGTAGAGATAAACCATATTATAGCTAGTGGTCATGTAGGTAAGATTAGTCATATGAACTGTTGAGTTGTAATTAGGGTTGATAATGTGAATGAACCATTTATAAGAAGGACTGACAAGAGGATAATGGCCAGGGTTACTTCATATGAAATTGTTTGGGCGACGGCTCGTAGGGCTCCAATTAAGGCGTATTTGGAATTTGATGCTCATCCAGATCAAAGAATTGCGTAGACTGCTAGGCTTGATGTTGCGAGGATGAATAAAACACCTATATTTATGTTGATGAGTGGTTGGGGTATTGGTAGTGGAATCCATATAGTAATTGCTAGTGTCAGGGCTAAGGTGGGGGCAATAATAAATAGGGAGATGGAAGATGTAGAGGGTTTAAGGGGTTCTTTGATAAATAGTTTTATAGCATCTGCGAATGGTTGGAGTAAGCCGTAAGGTCCTACTACATTTGGTCCCTTTCGTAGCTGCATATAACCTAGTATTTTTCGTTCGACTAGGGTTAGAAATGCTATGGCGATTATGACAGGGACAATTAAGAAGAGGAGGTTAACTAAAAACATGAGTTATTAAGAAGAGGAATTGAACCTCTGATAGTAAGGTTTTAAATCTTATGCAATTGCCGGGCTCTGCCATCTTAATAAGCCCTGTTCTAGGGTGGGTAAAGGAATGATTTATAAAATTAAGATTATATCATTAATTTTTCTCTAAGGCGTGAAAGCTTCATGGGCCTTATTTCTCTTGTCCTTTCGTACTGGGAGAAATATTAAATAGATAGAAACCGACCTGGATTTCTCCGGTCTGAACTCAGATCACGTAGGACTTTAATCGTTGAACAAACGAACCATTAGTAGCGGTTACACCACTAGGATGTCCTGATCCAACATCGAGGTCGTAAACCCTAACTGTCGATATGGACTCTTGAGTAGGATTGCGCTGTTATCCCTAGGGTAACTTGTTCCGTTGATCAATAAGTTTGGGTCAATTAATGAATGAGTACTTTGACTGGTAAGTCTAAGCTAAAATCATTCGGAGGTTGATTTATGCTCCGAGGTCACCCCAACCAAAATCTTAAGCTTAATTAAGGCAGATTTATTAGTCCCTATAGGGAGAGAATAGAAAATGCTTAAGCTAAGAAGATTTAAGCTCCATAGGGTCTTCTCGTCTTATTATATTATTCCCGCCTCTTCACGGGAAGGTCAAGTTCACTGATTAGAAGTAAGAGACAGTTTAACCCTCGTGAGGCCATTCATACAAGTCCCTATTTAAGGAACAAATGATTATGCTACCTTTGCACGGTCAGGATACCGCGGCCGTTAAACGCATGTCACTGGGCAGGCAGTGCCTCTAATACTAGTAATGCTAGAGGTGATGTTTTTGGTAAACAGGCGGGGTTAGTGTTTGCCGAGTTCCTTTTACTTTTTTTAATCTTTCCTGTATATGCACGCCGGTGTTGGGTTAACAGTTTAGGTAATAAAGAATTAAGGTTTTAAGTGTGATTATATGTCTGTTAACTATCAGTGAGTCATTCGATCTGATATAAGCTTGTGCAAGGAGAATTGTTTCTTGTTACTGATACCAACATTATTGCTTCTATAAAATTATAGAGTAGTCCAGTTATGTGGCTAGGAGTTCATGGTTAAGTGTGAAATTAAGTTAAGTTTAATTGCTAGGTTAAGCTTGAACGCTTTTTTAATTGATGGCTGCTTTTAAGCCAACTATGTAGATTTTATGGTTTACTCTCTAAATAAGGCTATTTCCTTTGTCTAAAGAGCTGTACCTCTTTAGAGTAACTGTTAAATTTACATTGGGATTATTAATTCTTTTTGGTAAATTTAAGGTTGAACTAAAATTCTAGTCTGGACAACCAGCTATCACCAAGCTCGTTAGGCTTTTCACCTCTACTAATAAGTCGTCCCACTATTTTGCTACATAGACGGGTTTATTCTTTTAATTGCTTATTAGTAGCTCGTTTGGTTTCGGGGTACTTTACTTAAATTCTTTTTGCAAAGTTTTTTCTAGTTGATTCATTATGCAAAAGGTAAAGGGGCTTATCCTTGCTTTATGTCACTATTAGTTAATTCTTTCAGCTTTCCCTTACGGTACTGTCTCTATAACTCCAAAAGTTAATTTCTATCTCCTATACTTTAATAAGGTAAATGTTTTATTTAATAGATTTTTATAGTTGAGTTGGTTAAGTTTTTGGGTTAGGACTGGTTCAAGATATTCATGGAGGTGAAGTCTTCCGGGTGTAAGCCGGATGCTTTGTTTTGTTAAGCTATATCTTGATATTCCAAACACACTTTCCAGTATGTTTACCTTGTTACGACTTGTCTCTTCTTGCATTTAGGAAGTTGCCGTATTAGTTATGTGGAGCAATTTTGGATGCTTGAAGAGGGTGACGGGCGGTGTGTGCGTGCTTTATTGCCCAATTCAGCCAGGCACTCTATTCCTAGCTTACTACTAAATCCGCCTTAGGCTAGTCAAATTTCATGACAGCTATCGTAAGATGTTCTAGGGGGCTAGAAAATGTAGCCCATTTCTTCCCACTCTATGAGCTACACCTTGACCTAACGTTTTTATGTAAAATTATTGTGCTTACTGTAGTGCCTTGTTAGGGTTTGCTGAAGATGGCGGTATATAGGCTGTTGTTGCAAAGAGTGGTCAGGTTTAACGGGGTTTATCGATTATAGAACAGGCTCCTCTAGAGGGGTATAAAGCACCGCCAAGTCCTTTGAGTTTTAAGCAGTGGCTAGTAGTTCTCTGGCGAATATTCTTGTTAGTTGAATATTTATGTTTAGGGCTAAGCATAGTGGGGTATCTAATCCCAGTTTGGGTCTTAGCTATCGTGAGTTCAGGGGTTGTAAGATTACTTTCGTTTTGTATTTTTATTTTAACTAAGGCTTTTTACAGCTTAGTTAGAGCTTAATCTTATCTAGAGTTAAACCTTAATCACGCTTTACGCCGTGCTTTATTAATTAGGGTTAATCGTATGACCGCGGTGGCTGGCACGAAATTTACCAACCCTGGCATTAGTATGACTTAGTCAAACTTTCGTTTATGTCTTAATTTTTATCACTGCTGTGTCCCGTGGGGGCGTGGTGTAGCAAGGTGTCATGAGCTGCTCGAGAGAGCGTACTTGATACCTGCACCTCTAGATCCTTGTGGATATTGAGGGCATTCTCACTGGGGCGAGGATACTTGCATGTGTAAGTCTACTAAAAACTAATAAAAAGGCCAGGACCAAACCTATGTGTTTACGGAGTATAAATACTCATCTTAGCATTTTCAGTGCTCTGCTTTAAGTTTAAGCTACATTAAC